GCTAGCGTAGCTTAAATCAAAGCATAACACTGAAGATGTTAAGATGGGCCCTAGAAAGCCCCGCAAGCACAAAGGCTTGGTCCTGGCTTTACTATCAACTTTTACCAAACTTACACATGCAAGTCTCCGCACCCCCGTGAGAATGCCCTCAGTCCCCCACCCGGGAACAAGGAGCTGGTATCAGGCACGCCCCGGCAGCCCAAGACGCCTTGCTAAGCCACACCCCCAAGGGAACTCAGCAGTGATAAACATTAAGCCATGAGTGAAAACTCGACTTAGTTACGGTAAACAAGGGCCGGTAAAACTCGTGCCAGCCACCGCGGTTATACGAGAGACCCAAGTTGATAAGCAACGGCGTAAAGAGTGGTTAAGGAAACCCCCACAAACTAAAGCCGAACACCCTCAAAGCTGTTATACGCACCCGAGGGCATGAAGCACCACCACGAAAGTGGCTTTAACTTTTCCTGAACCCACGAAAGCTATGACACAAACTGGGATTAGATACCCCACTATGCCTAGCCCTAAACATTGACAGTATCCTACACCCACTGTCCGCCCGGGAACTACGAGCACCAGCTTAAAACCCAAAGGACTTGGCGGTGCTTTAGACCCACCTAGAGGAGCCTGTTCTAGAACCGATAACCCCCGTTCAACCTCACCCTCTCTTGTTTTCCCCGCCTATATACCGCCGTCGTCAGCTTACCCTGTGAAGGTCTTATAGTAAGCAAAATTGGCACAGCCCAAAACGTCAGGTCGAGGTGTAGCGTATGAGATGGGAAGAAATGGGCTACATTCTCTGCCACAGAGAATACGAACGGTGTAATGAAACATACACCTGAAGGAGGATTTAGCAGTAAGTAAAAAATAGAGCGTTCTACTGAAACTGGCCCTGAAGCGCGCACACACCGCCCGTCACTCTCCCCAAAAATTTTTCATCAAATAACTAAACCCTTAATACAATAAAGGGGAGGCAAGTCGTAACATGGTAAGTGTACCGGAAGGTGCACTTGGAAAAACCAGGATGTAGCTAAAATAGAAAAGCATCTCCCTTACACCGAGAAGTCGCCCGTGCAAACCGAGCCACCCTGATGCCCCACAGCTAGCCCACACCCCCCCCCCCCCAACAAACAACCATTAATACCCACTAACAACCTTAAGACAAGAGTTAAACCAAACCATTTTTCCCCCTTAGTATGGGCGACAGAAAAGGACCCAGGAGCAATAGAAAAAGTACCGCAAGGGAAAGCTGAAAAAGAAATGAAATAACCCATTAAAGCTTAAAAAAGCAGAGATTCAAACTCGTACCTTTTGCATCATGATTTAGCTAGTACCACTTAAGCAAAGAGCCCTTTAGTTTAATACCCCGAAACTGAGCGAGCTACTCCAAGACAGCCTATATAGGGCAAACCCGTCTCTGTGGCAAAAGAGTGGGAAGAGCTTTGAGTAGAGGTGAAAGACCTACCGAGCCCAGTCATAGCTGGTTGCCTAAGAAATGAATAGAAGTTCAGCCTCCGAGAATTCCCACCCCAAACTAGTCTTACAAGCCTTGGCCCCAGGAAACCCGAAGAGTTAGTCAAAAGAGGTACAGCTCTTTTGAAACAAGATACAACTTTAATTAGGCGGATAAAGATCAAAATTACAAAGGAAAAATGTTTCGGTGGGCCTAAAAGCAGCCACCCCAATAGAAAGCGTTAAAGCTCAAACATAATCACCTACCCCTTATACCGATAAATAATCTAAACCCCCTACCCACAATATTAGGCCTCCTCATGCAGCCATGAGAGAGTTAATGCTAAAATGAGTAATAAGAGGGTAGCCCCTCTCCCCGCACACGTGTATGTCGGAACGGACCCACCACCGACCATTAAACGGCCCCAATCAAAGAGGGAAATGAAATTCAAAACTATAAACCAGAAGACCATTCAACAACAACCGTTAACCCCACACTGGTGTGCAACAAGGAAAGACTAAAAGAAAAAGAAGGAACTCGGCAAACCCAGGCCTCGCCTGTTTACCAAAAACATCGCCTCTTGCAAAAGCAACAAATAAGAGGTCCCGCCTGCCCTGTGACTATATGTTTAACGGCCGCGGTATTTTGACCGTGCGAAGGTAGCGCAATCACTTGTCTTTTAAATGAAGACCCGTATGAATGGCACGACGAGGGCCTAACTGTCTCCTTTTTCAGGTCAATGAAATTGATCTTCCCGTGCAGAAGCGGGAATAACTACATAAGACGAGAAGACCCTATGGAGCTTCAGACACAAAGCAGCCCACGTTAAGAAACCCCAAACAAGGAACTAAACTAAGTGACGCCCTGCCAGAATGTCTTTGGTTGGGGCGACCGCGGGGAAAGACTAAACCCCCATGTGGAAAGGGAAGACTACCCTCCTACAGCCAAGAGCCACTGCTCTAAGTAACAGAATTTCTGACCAACATGATCCGGCAACGCCGATCAACGGACCGAGTTACCCTAGGGATAACAGCGCAATCCTCTTCCAGAGCCCATATCGACAAGAGGGTTTACGACCTCGATGTTGGATCAGGACATCCTAATGGTGCAGCCGCTATTAAGGGTTCGTTTGTTCAACGATTAAAGTCCTACGTGATCTGAGTTCAGACCGGAGTAATCCAGGTCAGTTTCTATCTATGATGTGATCTTTCCTAGTACGAAAGGACCGAAAAGAAGAGGCCCATACCAAAGGCACGCCTCACCCCCACCTAATGAAATCAACTAAAATAGGCAAGAGGGCACAAACCCCCAGCCTAAAAAAACGGCATGTTAAGGTGGCAGACCCCGGCCATTGCAAAAGACCTAAGCCCTTTCCACAGAGGTTCAAATCCTCTCCTTAACTATGATCTCAGCCCTTATTACCCATATTATTAACCCTTTAGCCTATATCGTCCCAGTTCTCCTAGCCGTTGCATTTCTTACACTACTTGAACGAAAAGTCTTAGGGTATATACAACTACGAAAAGGACCTAACATCGTGGGCCCCTACGGACTTCTCCAACCCATTGCAGATGGTGTAAAACTATTCATCAAAGAACCGGTTCGCCCTTCAACATCCTCCCCCGTCCTCTTCCTAGCCACCCCTATACTCGCACTAACCCTTGCCCTCACCCTATGAGCTCCCATACCCATCCCCTACCCCGTCCTAGACCTAAACCTAGGTATCTTGTTCATCTTGGCCTTATCCAGCCTAGCCGTCTACTCCATCCTTGGCTCAGGATGGGCATCAAACTCAAAATACGCTTTGATAGGAGCCCTACGAGCCGTAGCCCAAACCATTTCATATGAAGTCAGTCTCGGACTAATCCTCCTAAACATTGTCATTTTTACAGGAGGTTTCACCCTACAAACCTTCAACATTACCCAAGAAAGCATTTGACTTATCCTCCCCGCGTGACCACTAGCCGCAATGTGATATATTTCAACACTTGCAGAGACAAACCGTGCCCCCTTCGACCTAACAGAAGGAGAATCAGAATTAGTCTCCGGCTTTAATGTAGAATATGCAGGTGGCCCCTTTGCCCTATTCTTCCTAGCAGAATACGCCAATATCCTCCTTATAAACACCCTCTCAACCATCCTCTTTCTAGGCGCCTCGCACATTCCCACACTGCCAGAACTTACAACAATTAACTTAATAACAAAAGCCGCCCTACTCTCAGTTGTATTTCTATGAGTCCGGGCCTCCTACCCACGATTCCGATACGACCAACTAATGCACCTAGTCTGAAAAAGCTTCCTACCCCTAACACTAGCCCTCGTAGTATGACACCTGGCACTACCAATCGCCTTTGCAGGCCTCCCCCCTCAATTTTAACACAAGGATTTGTGCCTGAATTTTAAGGGCCACTTTGATAGAGTGTACTATGGGGGTTAAAGTCCCCCCAACTCCTTAGAAAAAGGGGACTTGAACCCATCCTTAAGAGATCAAAACTCTTAGTGCTTCCACTACACCACTTTCTAGTAAAGTCAGCTAATTAAGCTTTTGGGCCCATACCCCAAACATGTTGGTTAAACTCCTTCCTTTGCTAATGAACCCACTCGTCCTCGCCACCCTCTTGCTCGGCCTAGGCCTAGGAACCACTATTACCTTCACAAGCTCCCACTGACTTCTCGCCTGAATAGGACTCGAAATCAACACCCTCGCTATTATCCCCCTAATAGCCCAACACCACCACCCCCGAGCAGTAGAAGCAACCACCAAATATTTCCTCACCCAGGCAACCGCCGCCGCCATAATTCTCTTTGCCAGCACCACCAATGCCTGAATCACCGGACAATGAGACATTCAACAACTAACACACCCCCTCTCAACCACCGCTATCACCCTAGCTCTCGCACTCAAATTGGGCCTAGCCCCCGTACATTTTTGACTCCCAGAAGTCCTACAAGGACTAGACCTCGTTACAGGCCTAATCTTATCAACATGACAAAAACTTGCTCCTTTTGCATTAATAATCCAAATCCAATCAACCAATCAAGAAATCCTCATTGCTTTAGGCCTAATATCAATGCTCGTTGGGGGTTGAGGGGGTTTAAATCAAACACAACTCCGAAAACTCCTAGCCTACTCCTCCATCGCCCACCTAGGGTGAATGGTTGTTGTTGTCCAATTTCTACCTTCACTAACCTTGTTAGCCTTATTTACTTATTTTATCATAACATTCTCAGCATTCATTATATTCAAATTAAACAACGCAACAAGCATCAACACCCTAGCCACCTCATGGGCAAAAGCCCCTGCCTTAACTGCCATCATCCCCCTGGCACTCCTCTCCTTAGGAGGACTCCCCCCTATAACAGGATTTGCACCAAAATGGCTGATTTTGCAAGAACTCACTAAGCAAGGACTCCCCCTGACCGCCACACTAGCAGCCCTCTCAGCCCTCCTAAGCCTCTACTTTTACCTACGACTATCATACGCCATCTCCTTAACCATACTCCCCAACCACCTAACAGGAACAGCCCCCTGACGACTATGCCCCACGCAACTGACACTCCCACTAGCAATCTCAACCTTAGCTACAATCTCCTTACTCCCCCTAACCCCCGCAGCTATCGCCCTACTCACCCCCTAAGAGGCTTAGGATAACACCAGACCAAGGGCCTTCAAAGCCCTAAGCGGGGGTGAAAATCCCCCAGCCCCTGATAAGACTTGCAGGACTTTACCCCACATCTCCTGTATGCAAAACAGACACTTTCATTAAGCTAAAGCCTTTCTAGATGAGAAGGCCTCGATCCTACAAATTCTTAGTTAACAGCTAAGCGCTCTAACCAACAAGCATTCATCTACCTTTCCCCGCCGCGTAGGCCGAGCCAGGCGGGGAAAGCCCCGGCAGACGTTAGTCTGCTTCTTCAGATTTGCAATCTGACATGATAACACCTCAGGGCTTGATAAGAAGAGGACTCAAACCTCTGTTTGTGGGGCTACAATCCACCGCTTAAACCTCAGCCACCTTACCTGTGGCAATCACACGCTGATTTTTCTCAACCAACCACAAAGACATTGGCACCCTGTATCTCGTATTTGGTGCCTGAGCCGGCATAGTCGGCACAGCCCTAAGCCTCCTCATCCGGGCTGAACTTAGTCAGCCAGGGGCTTTACTGGGAGACGACCAGATTTATAATGTTATTGTTACAGCACATGCTTTTGTAATAATTTTCTTTATAGTAATACCAATTATAATTGGTGGCTTTGGAAACTGACTTGTACCTCTAATAATCGGAGCCCCCGACATGGCATTTCCTCGCATAAATAATATGAGCTTTTGACTTCTTCCCCCATCATTCCTCCTTCTCCTTGCCTCTTCTGGGGTTGAAGCAGGGGCCGGTACAGGCTGAACAGTCTACCCGCCTCTCGCAGGAAACCTTGCCCACGCAGGTGCCTCCGTGGACCTAACCATTTTCTCCCTGCATTTGGCCGGTATTTCCTCTATTTTAGGGGCTATCAACTTTATTACAACTATCATTAATATAAAACCTCCCGCCATTTCCCAATACCAGACCCCTCTGTTCGTATGGGCCGTTTTAATTACAGCAGTCCTTCTCCTCCTATCCCTCCCCGTACTTGCAGCCGGCATCACCATGCTCCTAACAGATCGTAACCTAAACACAACCTTCTTTGATCCTGCAGGAGGAGGAGACCCTATCCTGTATCAACACCTGTTTTGATTCTTTGGTCATCCTGAAGTGTATATTCTTATTCTCCCCGGGTTTGGGATAATCTCACACATTGTTGCCTACTACTCTGGCAAAAAAGAACCCTTTGGTTATATAGGAATGGTCTGAGCTATAATGGCTATTGGCCTACTTGGCTTTATTGTTTGAGCCCACCACATGTTTACAGTTGGAATGGATGTAGATACACGAGCCTATTTTACCTCTGCCACTATAATCATTGCCATCCCTACTGGCGTAAAAGTATTCAGCTGACTAGCCACATTACATGGTGGGGCCATCAAATGAGAAACCCCGCTTTTATGGGCACTTGGTTTTATTTTCCTTTTCACTGTAGGGGGCCTTACAGGAATTGTCTTAGCCAACTCTTCACTAGACATCGTACTCCACGACACTTATTACGTTGTCGCTCACTTCCACTACGTCCTCTCTATGGGTGCTGTATTTGCCATCATGGCCGCCTTCGTTCACTGGTTCCCCTTGTTTACAGGCTACACCCTTCACAGCACTTGAACAAAAATTCACTTCGGGGTTATATTCTTCGGAGTTAATCTTACATTCTTCCCCCAACACTTCCTAGGCCTAGCAGGCATGCCCCGACGATACTCAGACTATCCCGACGCCTACACTCTTTGAAACACCGTCTCTTCCATTGGCTCCTTAGTCTCACTACTTGCGGTAATCATGTTCCTATTTATCATTTGAGAAGCATTTGCTGCCAAACGAGAAGTTCTCTCCGTAGAGCTAACCTCTACCAACGTAGAGTGATTACACGGCTGCCCTCCACCTTATCACACCTTTGAAGAACCTGCCTTTGTTCAAGTTCAAGCAAATTAACGAGAAAGGGAGGAATTGAACCCCCATCCATTGGTTTCAAGCCAACGACATAACCACTCTGCCACTTTCTTTATAAGACACTAGTAAAATCGACCATTACACTGCTTTGTCAAGGCAGAATTGTGGGTTAAAACCCCACGTGTTTTGGGCGCAAGCCAGAATGGCACATCCCTCCCAACTAGGATTCCAAGATGCGGCTTCACCCGTTATAGAAGAGCTCCTCCACTTCCACGACCACGCCCTGATAATTGTCTTCTTAATTAGCACACTAGTACTTTATATTATTGTGGCAATAGTCACCACCAAACTAACTAACAAGTATATCCTTGACTCCCAAGAAATCGAAATTATCTGAACCGTTCTCCCAGCTGTTATCCTTATTTTAATTGCCCTCCCCTCCCTTCGAATCCTGTATCTTATAGACGAAATTAATGACCCACACCTCACAATCAAAGCAATGGGCCACCAATGGTATTGAAGCTATGAATACACGGACTACGAAGATCTTGGGTTTGACTCCTACATAATCCCCACACAAGACCTCCCCTCAGGCCAATTTCGTCTCTTAGAAGCAGACCACCGAATGGTTGTCCCAACTGAATCCCCCATTCGTGTCCTAGTCTCAGCCGAAGATGTTCTCCACTCATGAGCCGTCCCTGCCCTTGGAGTGAAAATAGATGCCGTCCCCGGCCGCCTAAATCAAACAGCATTTATTGCCTCTCGCCCAGGTGTATTCTATGGACAATGCTCTGAAATCTGCGGGGCAAACCATAGTTTTATACCTATTGTAGTAGAAGCAGTTCCTCTAGAGCACTTCGAATCCTGATCCTCCTTAATACTTGAAGACGCCTCACTAAGAAGCTAAATCGGGCATAGCGTTAGCCTTTTAAGCTAAAGACTGGTGGCCCCCAACCACCCCTAGTGAAATGCCTCAACTCAACCCCGCCCCCTGATTCCTGATCCTTGTTTTTTCATGATTTATTTTCCTAGCCCTCCTCCCCTCAAAAGTCTTAGCCCACACCTTTCCCAATGAACCCACAACACAAAGCACAGAAAAACCTAAAACAGAACCCTGAAATTGAACATGACACTAAGCCTCTTTGACCAATTTATGAGCCCCACACTCCTAGGGATCCCCCTAATTGCCCTTTCTCTTACCCTACCTTGAATTCTCTTCCCCACCCCAACACTACGATGACTAAACAACCGACTTCTCTCCCTTCAAAGTTGATTTATTAATCGCTTTGCCCAACAACTTATACTCCCCCTTAACCCAGGAGGGCATAAATGAGCCCTTCTTCTGACCGCCTTAATAATCTTCTTAATCACCGTAAACCTGCTCGGCCTCCTCCCTTACACCTTTACACCCACCACACAACTCTCCCTCAACATAGGGCTTGCAGCACCACTCTGACTCACAACAGTAATTATTGGAATACGAAATCAACCCACTCACGCCCTCGGACACCTTCTTCCGGAAGGTACACCAACCCCGTTAATTCCTGTTTTAATTATTATCGAAACAATTAGCTTGTTTATCCGACCCTTAGCCCTAGGCGTCCGACTCACAGCCAACCTAACAGCGGGCCATTTACTCATCCAACTAATTGCCATGGGTATTTGCGCCCTCGTCTCCCTAATACCCACAACTGCTCTTATTATGTCAATTCTGCTACTACTAATAACCCTGTTAGAAGTAGCCGTAGCTATAATTCAAGCCTACGTATTTGTTCTCCTCTTAAGCCTTTACCTACAAGAAAACGTCTAATGGCCCACCAAGCACACGCATACCACATAGTAGACCCCAGCCCCTGACCCCTAACGGGCGCAGTAGCCGCCCTATTGATAACATCCGGCCTTGCCGTCTGATTTCACTATCACACAACAACCCTAATAACTATAGGATTAATCCTACTCCTACTAACCATGTTTCAATGATGACGAGACATTGTACGGGAAGGAACATTCCAAGGACACCACACGCCCCCCGTCCAAAAAGGCCTCCGCTATGGAATAGTACTATTTATTACATCAGAAGTCTTTTTCTTCCTAGGATTTTTCTGAGCCTTCTACCACGCAAGCCTTGCCCCGACCCCTGAACTCGGAGGCTGCTGACCCCCAACAGGAATTACAACCTTAGACCCATTTGAAGTCCCGCTATTAAATACCGCAGTCTTACTCGCTTCAGGTGTTACAGTTACTTGAGCCCACCACAGCATTATAGAAGGTGAACGAAAACAAGCACTACAATCCCTAACCCTTACCATCCTTTTAGGCTTCTACTTCACACTCCTTCAAGCCATGGAATACTACGAAGCCCCCTTTACAATCGCCGATGGGGTCTACGGCTCTACTTTCTTCGTTGCCACCGGATTTCACGGCCTACATGTTATTATTGGTTCCACTTTCCTCGCTGTTTGCCTCCTCCGTCAAATCTACCACCACTTTACATCCGAACACCACTTCGGCTTTGAAGCAGCCGCCTGATACTGACACTTTGTAGACGTTGTATGACTATTCCTTTACATCTCCATCTATTGATGAGGCTCATAATCTTTCTAGTACTAATGTTAGTATAAGTGACTTCCAATCACCCGGTCTTGGTTAAACCCCAAGGAAAGATAATGAACCTGCTCGCAACAGTAATAATTATCGCTGTTACCCTATCTTTTATCTTGGCAATTGTCTCATTTTGACTCCCCCAACTAAGCCCAGATTATGAAAAACTATCTCCATACGAATGTGGGTTTGACCCCCTAGGCACAGCCCGCCTTCCCTTTTCTCTACGCTTCTTCCTTATTGCCATCCTTTTTTTACTTTTCGACTTGGAAATTGCCCTACTTCTCCCCCTTCCCTGAGGAGACCAGCTAACCACCCCCCTTCTAACATTCATCTGAGCAACAGCCGTCTTAGTTTTATTAACCCTGGGCTTAGTTTATGAGTGAACCCAGGGAGGCCTAGAATGAGCTGAATAGGCAGTTAGTTTAAACCAAAACATTTGATTTCGGCTCAAAAGCCTGTGGTTCAAATCCACAACTACCTAATGACCCCTGTTCACTTCGCTTTCTCATCAGCCTTCATCCTAGGCTTAATAGGCCTGGCATTTCACCGAACCCACCTTCTCTCTGCTCTCCTTTGTCTAGAAGGTATAATGCTATCACTATTTATCGCCCTATCCCTATGAGCCCTTCAACTAGACTCCACCGGCTACTCAGCATCTCCTATACTTCTCCTGGCATTCTCCGCATGTGAAGCCAGCGCAGGCTTAGCACTACTAGTTGCAACCGCCCGAACCCACGGAACCGACCGCCTACAAAGCCTCAATCTCCTACAATGCTAAAAATCCTCATCCCAACCCTCATGCTCATCCCAACAGCCTGGCTCGTCCCAGCCAAATGACTATGGACCACAACCCTTGGACAAAGCATAATAATTGCTCTAGTTAGCCTCATCTGGTTGAATAGTACAGCAGAAACAGGCTGATCCACACTCAACCCGTACATAGCAACAGACCCACTCTCAACCCCCCTACTTGTCCTAACTTGCTGACTTCTCCCCCTCATAATCCTTGCTAGTCAGAACCACATAAGCCCAGAACCAAAGAACCGCCAACGAACATATATCTCACTTCTTACATCCCTACAAGTCTTCCTAATCTTAGCATTTGGTGCCACAGAGATTATTATATTTTACGTCATATTTGAAGCTACCCTAATCCCCACTCTAATTATTATTACCCGATGGGGAAATCAAACAGAACGCCTAAACGCAGGCACTTATTTTTTATTCTATACACTAGCTGGATCCCTGCCCCTCCTAATTGCCTTACTTTTACTCCAAAACGAAACAGGTACTCTCTCTATAATTACTCTCCAATACTCAAAACCCTTCCAACTATTAACATTCGGGGACAAACTCTGATGAGCAGGTTGCCTTGTAGCATTCCTCGTTAAAATACCCCTCTACGGGATCCACCTCTGGCTTCCCAAAGCACACGTAGAAGCCCCCATCGCCGGCTCCATGGTACTTGCTGCCGTACTACTAAAACTAGGCGGATATGGCATAATACGTATGATAATCATATTAGACCCCCTCACTAAAGAGCTAAGTTACCCCTTTATTATCTTTGCCCTCTGAGGCATTATCATAACAGGATCAATCTGCCTGCGACAAACAGACCTAAAAGCCTTAATCGCCTACTCATCTGTCAGCCACATAGGCCTAGTCGCAGGGGGTATTTTAATTCAAACACCCTGAGGCTTTACCGGAGCCCTTGTTCTTATAATCGCACACGGTCTTGCATCCTCTGCCCTATTCTGCCTCGCCAACACCAACTATGAACGAACTCACAGTCGAACAATAATCTTAGCCCGAGGACTACAAATGGTCCTCCCCCTCATAACCACCTGATGATTTATTGCCAGCCTCGCCAACCTGGCCCTTCCCCCTCTCCCAAACCTAATAGGAGAACTGATGATTATTACATCACTATTCAACTGGTCATGATGAACTATTCTCCTCACAGGGGCTGGAACAATAATTACCGCTGGCTACTCACTCTATATATTCCTTATAACCCAACGAGGACCTCTGCCCTCCCACATCATTGCCCTAGCCCCCTCCCACTCCCGAGAACACCTGCTTCTAGCCCTCCACCTACTCCCACTAATACTCCTCATTCTCAAACCCGAACTAGTATGAGGTTGAACTGCCTGTAGGTATAGTTTAACTAAAACGTTAGATTGTGATTCTAAAAACAGAGGTTAAAGCCCCCTTACCCACCGAGAGAGGTCCGACGACAACAAAAACTGCTAATTCTTGCCCCCTTGGTTAAACCCCAAGGCTCACTCGACGCTCCTAAAGGATAACAGCTCATCCGTTGGTCTTAGGAACCAAAAACTCTTGGTGCAAATCCAAGTAGCAGCTATGCACCCCACCGCGCTATTAATAACCTCAAGCCTTATAATTATTTTTACACTACTAATTTACCCCCTAATCACAACTTTCCACCCTCACCCTCTAAAAACCACCTGAGCCACAACCCACGTAAAAACCGCAGTAAAAACAGCTTTCTTCGTCAGCCTCGCTCCCCTATTCCTCTACCTAAATGAAGGCGCAGAGACAATTATTACTAACCTAACCTGAATAAACACCAACACCTTTGATATCAACATTAGCTTTAAATTTGACCACTACTCCATCATTTTTATCCCAATTGCTTTATACGTCACCTGATCCATCCTAGAGTTTGCATCTTGATACATGCACTCAGACCCCTATATAAACCGATTTTTCAAATACCTCCTTACGTTCCTCGTAGCTATGATTATCTTAGTCTCAGCCAACAACATATTCCAGTTGTTTATTGGGTGGGAGGGAGTTGGAATTATGTCCTTCCTCCTCATTGGGTGGTGGTACGGACGGGCAGATGCTAACACCGCAGCACTACAAGCAGTAATATACAACCGAATTGGAGATATTGGTCTAATTTTAGCCATAGCCTGAATAGCAATAAACCTCAACTCATGAGAAATACAACAAATATTTTCCACCTCTAAAGAATTAAATCTCACCCTACCCCTGCTAGGCCTCATCCTTGCCGCAACCGGCAAATCCGCCCAATTTGGCTTACACCCATGACTCCCCTCTGCAATAGAGGGTCCTACACCGGTCTCTGCCCTACTTCACTCCAGCACTATGGTAGTAGCAGGAATCTTTTTACTGATTCGCCTCAGCCCTTTAATAGAAAACAACCAAACCGCCCTATCAACCTGCCTATGCCTTGGAGCCCTAACAACCGTATTTACTGCCACCTGTGCACTCACCCAAAACGACATCAAAAAAATCGTCGCATTCTCAACATCAAGCCAACTAGGGCTAATAATGGTGACAATTGGCCTTAACCAGCCCCAACTAGCATTCCTCCACATCTGTACCCACGCCTTCTTCAAGGCCATACTATTTTTATGCTCCGGCTCTATCATTCACAGCCTAAACGATGAACAAGACATCCGAAAAATAGGGGGCCTTCAACACCTCACCCCCACCACCACAACTTGCCTTACAATTGGTAGCTTAGCCCTTACGGGTACCCCCTTTCTCGCAGGATTTTTCTCCAAAGACGCCATCATTGAAGCCATAAACACATCCCATCTCAACGCCTGAGCCCTTGCCCTTACCCTACTAGCCACCTCTTTCACAGCCATTTACAGCCTCCGCGTTGTATACTTCGTATCCATGGGATACCCTCGTTTTATTACACTTCCCCCAATCAATGAAAACAACCCAGCAGTCATGAACCCAATCAAACGCCTAGCCTGAGGTAGCCTTGTTGCTGGCCTTCTAATTACCTCCAACACACTCCCCCTAAAAACCCCAGTAATAACTATGCCACCCCTTTTAAAACTAAGCGCCCTAATCGTAACCATCTTAGGACTTCTAACCGCACTTGAACTTGCCTCAATAACAAACAAACAATTTAAACCCACCCCTCACCTGCAACTCCACCATTTCTCAAATATGCTAGGCTTCTTTCCAACAACCATGCATCGCCTAACCCCAAAACTCAGCCTCCTCATAGGACAGACTATTGCCAGCCAAATAGTAGACCAAACCTGATTAGAAAAAGCAGGACCAAAAACACTAACCTCCGCTCACCTTCCTCTCGTAACCTCCACAAGCAACGCCCAACAAGGAATAATCAAAACTTACCTCACCCTGTTTTTATTTACCCTAACCCTAATAGCCCTAATATTTAACACCTAACAGCCCGAAGAGCTCCCCGCCCCAACCCCCGGGTTAACTCTAAGACTACAAACAAAGTTAAAAGCAAAACCCAAACACTAATTATTAACATACCCCCACCTAAAGAGAACATCAAAGCAACACCCCCCAAATCCCCCCGATGCACAACAAGATCCTTCAACTCATCAACTGGCACTCAAGAAAACTCATACCACCCCTCAAAAGAAAACCCAGCCATTAAACAAACCCCCACTAAATACACCACAACATAACCCACAACCGAGCGACTACCCCAGCTCTCCGGAAAAGGCTCAGCAGCCAAAGCTGCAGAATATGCAAAAACCACAAGCATTCCCCCCAAATAAATCAAAAACAACACCAAAGACAAGAAAGAACCCCCATGCCCAACCAACACACCACACCCCAAGCCCGCTACAACTACCAAACCCAAAGCAGCAAAATAGGGAGAAGGATTAGATGCAACCGCAACCAACCCTAACACAAGCCCAAACAAAAACAAAGACATAACATAGGTCATAATTTCCACCCGGATTCTAACCAGGACCAATGACTTGAAAAACCACCGTTGTTATTCAACTACAGAAACTTTAATGGCCAGCCTCCGAAAAACCCATCCAATTCTAAAAATCGCAAACAACGCACTAATTGACCTTCCTGCCCCCTCTAACATTTCTGTCTGATGAAATTTTGGCTCCCTACTAGGCCTCTGCTTAGCTATCCAAATTGCCACAGGACTATTTCTAGCCATACACTACACATCTGACATTGCAACAGCCTTCTCTTCAGTTACACACATCTGCCGAGACGTAAACTACGGCTGACTAATTCGAAACCTGCACGCCAACGGCGCCTCATTCTTTTTTATCTGCATTTATATGCACGTTGGACGAGGCCTCTATTACGGCTCATACCTCTATAAAGAGACCTGAAATGTAGGAGTAATTCTCCTTCTACTAGTTATAATAACCGCCTTCGTAGGCTACGTCCTTCCCTGGGGACAAATATCCTTCTGAGGTGCCACCGTAATCACCAACCTACTATCTGCTGTACCCTACATCGGAAACGCCCTCGTACAATGAATCTGAGGTGGGTTCTCAGTTGACAACGCTACCCTTACTCGATTCTTTGCCTTCCATTTCCTATTCCCCTTTGTCATTGCAGCCGCAACAATAATCCACCTCTTGTTCTTACACGAAACAGGGTCAAATAACCCCGCAGGCATTAACTCAGACGCAGATAAAATCTCCTTTCACCCATATTTTTCATACAAAGACCTCTTAGGATTTGTTGTACTACTCATTGCACTGACATCTTTAGCACTCTTTGCCCCAAACCTACTTGGAGATCCAGACAACTTCACCCCAGCCAACCCACTAGTGACACCTCCCCACATTAAACCAGAGTGGTATTTCCTATTTGCCTACGCCATTCTCCGATCTATCCCTAACAAACTAGGAGGTGTCCTAGCCCTTCTATCTTCAATTCTAGTACTAATAGTAGTCCCCATCCTACACACATCAATGCAACGAGGCCTAACCTTCCGCCCCATCTCCCAACTATTATTTTGAGCACTAGTCGCAGACGTCCTTATCCTCACCTGAATCGGAGGCATGCCTGTAGAACACCCCTTTATTATCATCGGCCAAGCAGCGTCTTTCCTCTACTTCCTATTATTCCTAGTACTAACACCTCTTGCAGGCTGATTGGAAAATAAAGCCCTTGACAAACCCCTTGAACAAGAATGCCCTAGTAGCTCAGCGCCAGAGCGCCGGTCTTGTAAACCGGATGCCGGAAGTTAAATCCTTCCCTAGTGCTCAAAGAAAGGAGATTTTAACTCCCACCCCTAACTCCCAAAGCTAGGATTCTAAACTAAACTATTCTCTGACAAAATATGTTTTAAAAATGAAATGTATAAACAGACCCGTGTTGGTCTGTTTTCAAGACATATATGCATTATCACCATACATCTAATTGAACCATTTCAATATTATTCCAGTACCCATACTGTAAAAACTAACATACCCTTAACTCAACCATTAACCCCAACAAAATCAGTTGTAGTGCAAGCAATGACAACAACCAGAAAAAGTCAACATAAAATATCCATCAAAACAAAGGCTATTGGCTACTGTGATTACCACACGTTTCATCTTAAGAAATTCATAATCTCGACACACCATATTAACGTACAAAAACATCTTAATGTAGTAAGAAACCACCAATAGTGATTCCTAAAGGCATACTCTTCTTGAAGGGTCAGGGACAGAAATTGTGGGGGTCGCACTTAGTGATCTATTCCTGGCATTTGGGTCCTATTTCAGGTCCAATCCTTGATATTATTCCCCCCACCAGAATGAATTTTGCCAGGCATAAGTTAATGGTGGAAATCATTGAATATAATAACCTGGCATGCAAAAGCGTTCTTTCTAAGGTGCAAGGGGTTCTCTTTTTTTTTTATCCTTTCACTTTGCATTTCAGAGTGCATACAGATATGACAAACAAGGTTGAACATTTCCTTGTTTTCAAGGAAATAGTATGAATGTTAATAAGTCATTTAATAAAGAACCACATTAAGGGATATCAGGTGCATATCAATTTTTTTTTCTCCACAAAAATCAAAGACTTCCCCCTGAGGGTTTATTTTCGGGAAAACCCCCCTACCCCCTACTACTCCTGAGATCACTATCATTCCTGAAAACCCCCCGGAAACAGGAAAATCTCGAGTAGTATTTTGGGGCCCAATTTATATCTATTTACATTATTAAAATAAACTACTTA